TAAATCAAAAAGAAAAAGGACTTGTGCTGGATTTGCACTACATAAATACAAATCGATACAAAAGAGATATACGTGAAAGAATAAATTCCGAATAAGGACAAAATAGGAATAAATTAGGGATTTAGTCAATCAATTTAAGTAAAATAAACAAGCTTAATCCCTTGTTTTGTTATTTGTGAATAGATTTCCAACGAAAAACCGCCCAGTTGCGAGTAATGTAAATTTTTGATATTTCTAGATCCAATTACTTCATTGTATTCACTTGATCTTTTTTATATGCATCTTCTATCAATAAAATTTTAACAATAAAATGCATTTATTATGCATACTTATAGTATACAGGATTCTCTGTTAGCAATAATCGATAGGTAGGAATAGAACAAAAGAGGGGGGAGTAGTAAAGAAAAAGTTCTATAAAACTATATTCTAGAAAACTATATAAGAGTCATCCACACCCTCTTTTTTGTTCTATTCATTAATTGAATTTCGTTTGATTAAGACTAAATTCCGTAAAAACCCCTGCCTTTTTTGAAATATCATGAACGGTTCCTGTAGGTTGAGCGCCCCTGTCAAGGAAATCTAGAATAGCGGGAACATTTAAATGGGTTTGATTATTTATCGGATCATAAAAACCCACTTTCCGAAGATCTCTTCCTTCTCTTCGGGATCGAACATCAATTGCAACGATTCGATAAACGGCTCATTGGGATAGATGTAGATGAACAATACCCCCCCTAGAACCGTATAAGAAGTTTTCTCCTCGTACGGCTCGAGAAAAAATGATTCGAAGTTCTCGTTATGTCTATGTATATAATTAGAATGTGAAATAGATCTAGAAAATCATCAAATCAATTAGAGATTTAAGTCCTTCTTTTCTTTTTTTTCTTCTTTTTCGAAAACGAAGAAGAAAAAAACATTTGTACTCTCATAACTCAAGTTGGATAACTTTGAAATAGCCCAAAAGAAAATACTTAGGCTTAGGCATTTCATTTTTTGAGTGGTCTCTAACCCCTTTTTTCTTTGTCTCGTTTCGAATCTATTTTTGGATTCTTCATTCTGATCTAATTGTTAAGACAATTGAAAATGGTATTTCCTTGTTCCAGGATCTTTTATCTTTGCCTTGAATCATTGGGTTTAGACATTACTTCGGTGATCTTTAATCGTTTTAAAAAATGGCAGCAACATCCCCTTTTTTGTGATTTCTTGATAGAAAGAAATCATACGAACACTCGATTCCGACATAATACACTTTTGATTGAAAGAGTTTTACCAATTCCAACAAATTTTCTTTTTTTTTTTTGATTGAAATTTGTTCGAATCGGATCCTTTCGATTTTGATATCGAAAATATACTTACGAAGTTTGTTTCAACTTATTGATTGTTATTAACCCTAGATCCTTGCCCCTGAGAAATGAATAAATTTCTACTCGAGCTCCATCATGTACTATTTACATTACAACCCAACAAAAAAGAGGATTCTAGTAGAACAGAACAAAGGATGTCGAGCCAAGAGCCCATTCATTCCTAGATAATAGAAAATAGAAAAGGGTGGATGGAAAAAATCCACAGCTGATCATGTCCTTCAAGTCGCACGTTGCTTTCTACCACATCGTTTCAAACGAAGTTTTACCATAACATTTCTATAGTTTGGAACCGGTATGTAATTGATTCAATTATGGAATCATGAATAGTCATTGCTTCAGTCGATACACAGTACTTTTTCCTTTTCCATGAAAGGGAATAGGTAATTTATGAAGAAAAGCTGTAGTAAGAATTCAATTTTACCTTATATTTGATTTTATGAATGCAATATTTTATTTTTTATTTTAGAAATATAAATAACACGAATCAAAAATAAGTTCTTTTTGAATCCGGATTGCATCTTCAAATGATTCGATAGAATAGATTCAACAATCTTACACTTCTTCGGATCCCAAGGAATCATAAGAAAGATTAAAAATATTTCATTGAAAAAATTTACCAACTCGACATCACCATTTGAATAAAATTTGGCTAAGAATTCTACTTGATCATCATAAGAGAGAGAAATCCATATTCAGATTGAACTGAACTGTCAATGATTTAAAAGAGATAGATCAAAAAACAAATTTCTTTTTTTCGTGGATTGGATACAAAAGAATAATGAAAGGGAATATTTAGGTTGTTATTCTTTTATCCTCAAAGATCAAATCATAATTGCAAAAAATCGTAAATTTACGTATCTATAAAATTAGACTGAAAAAATTGCATTGGAAGTTATTATTCCACAGTAAATATTTAACAGTAAGGTAAGAACTCACAAATTCTTTTTCAAAAAAAAAAAGCGAAACAAGGCTATCACTGAAATAGAAGGATAACAAGCCATGCATATAAGTATTTATGCAATTTAGGCGTAATTTCTTTGGCTTGGGCTTGAGATAATCTTTTCCTAAAAAAAAAGTAAATAGGATGTATGAATCACCCCGTCTCAATTGTTATTAGATGGATTTACAATTATTCATTAAAGACAAAGACCAAATATCTAAAAATTAGGGTCAAAGAAAATCCATTCCATACGGAACCTTATTATTTGTTAATGAGATTTGGACAGATATAGACATTCAAATTGATATCTTCCATCGTTTTATCTACTCCCATTATGAATTCATTCTGGGGGATGATGAATCATAAATAATAAATAAAAAACGGATCCTATTTGTATATATATAAATACAAAAAGGTCCATTGTTTCCTATTTTTTATTTTCAAAAAAACCAGTTTTAAGAGACTTAATCCCAGCGATTGAATTCAATCAGTACCAGGAAGAGCCTTTTTTTAGAATTCAGAAATGAAAGAAGAATAATTAATAATTGGGTTGTCTTATAAAAAAAAAGATAGGGGATATGGAGGCTTTTGCATTTCGATTTAGAATGTATTCTTGAAAATTCAACTAGATCTAAACATAAGGCTTTTCTAAGCAAACTAACTTAAATATGAAAATGAAGGGGAGGGACATAAGCTAAAAGGCCCATTGTGACCTATGCTCCCATCTTACTACCTGAATCACAAATGGATTCAGTTACATTTTTGTATTATTTGCAATCGATTTAATTTGTGTGCGAAAAAAGATCTGATTCAGAGAATCATTTTGATTTTGAAAAATTCGAAAAAAAAAAGTACATTTTATCAAAAATTATACTTTTTAAAATAGAAGGTTACTCAAAAAGGTAATTTTGAGTCTGATATATATGAGAGTCCGCTCTGGGACGGAAGGATTCGAACCTCCGAATAGCGGGACCAAAACCCGTTGCCTTACCACTTGGCGACGCCCCATTTCTATTTGATATTAATAAACACTAATATCGGTATTGGTTGTTCGTCAATTCCCGTACAAATCTCTATGAAATAAATTAGATTAGTGTTGGAGTCTTAAGATTTTGACCCGCGTAGATGTAGAATTAAAATAAATTTATTGATCATTACATATAATTCAATTAAGATATTGTATGAAAGTATGATTTCTTCTATTCTCTTGTGAGAATTGAAAGATTTTTGTTTTGATTGGTTTGGTTCAAAGAAGTATTTTTTGTCTACTTTACTTACTTTTCTTCATTTTTATCTTATCTCAATAAGATATTAATAACTCAATCAAAATACAATTATCTCCAAGAACAAAATGTTTGTTATGCTTAATATCTTTAGTTTGAGCTATATCTGTATTAATTCTGCCCTTGATTCGAGTAGTTTTGTATTAGCCAAATTACCCGAGGCCTACGCTTTTTTGAATCCAATTGTAGATGTTATGCCAGTAATACCTCTTTTCTTTTTTCTCTTAGCCTTTGTTTGGCAAGCTGCTGTAAGTTTTCGATGAGATATTTAATACTGTCCTAGAAAAAAAAATTCATGATTTATTTGAGTTCGAGAACCCAAATTCTAATAATTGATAAGATCAGATGAGTCTTACAATATGAACGAACCCTCAATTCAAAGAATGAAATTATTGGGTAGCCACGAGAAATTTAGATCGCCAGTTCCCGATTCTGACCTTTTTTTTTTGCTGAAAGACCCTATATAGAGTCCACCACAATATCGAATTCGAATTGTGTGAATTTCTGAAAACTCTTTTCTATTTCTAGAAATTCTAAAAACTGCTTCGTTTCATGGTGTCAAAATAGGATATATAGTATAAAAATAGAGAATCTATTCTCTTTCCCCCCCCCAAAAAAAAAATGATTTGGAGATTGTGTAATGCTTACTCTCAAACTCTTTGTTTACACCGTAGTGATATTCTTTGTTTCTCTTTTCATTTTCGGATTCCTATCTAATGATCCAGGACGTAATCCCGGGCGTGAAGAATAAAAAAGAAAAAAAAAAGGTTTTCTTTGCTCTTATAAATGTTTTTAGGCTTTTATCTATTCCATATCTTTAACTATTAAAAGAAAATAAAAAAAGCAAAAAGAAAGGGTTGGTTAAATTTAGAATTTTAAAGATAGCAAGCCATCGACGGAAACGGAAAGAGAGGGATTCGAACCCTCGGTACGAATAACTCGTACAACGGATTAGCAATCCGACGCTTTAATCCACTCAGCCATCTCTCCTAATTAAAAAAAAAAAGATAATTACTATATTACATTACACAAAAAATAATGCTTGAAAAAAGCCTTCTTTAATAAAAAAGCCCTTCTTTTTCTTTCTATTTATATTATATATAGAAATTTCTTATATAATTTATTATATAGCTTATATAAATTATTTTTTTTTTGTATTGTATTATAATATACGGATACAACTTTTATCAGCAATTCCATTTATATATTTATATAAAATTAAAATAAAGAAAGGACTTGAAAGAGATATCTCGAATCAAAATAGAAAAAAAAATAAAGAATATCTCTTTAAGTTTTTTTTTTTCAAAAAGGCCTTTTTTGATTTCCACGGCCTGGTCTGGTCAGTACCCAGCCGGGCCTTCTTTTTTTATCCCAATGTACTGCCGAATTATAGATAAAATGATTTATTTGGAT